TTTGAATGGTCCCTATCGCGGAAGGAGAAACATTTTTTTTTCTTCCTCAATCAGAAATGAAACTTCGATAAAAAATGACATCGAGAAAAGATGGATAAATAAGATCCAGGGTATACTTTTTACTACTGATTATGATTATGAAAAATTGGAAGAGAAAATAGATACATTTGATCAAAATTCATTATCAACAGAAAAAAAAAATCATTTTTTTCCGTTTTCAAAAATGGAATTAAAAATCCAACAAGGAAGAATTGTCTTCGAAGATCAAATCAATATTTGCAAATTCATCTTCATCCAAAATGTCAATCCAGAGTCTAAAAGACTAAAAGAAATAAGTAAAAAAGTAAAAAGATGGTCATCAAAATTAATCGATGATTTGGAACAACAAGAGGGAGAAAATGACGAAACTGTAGCCGAGGATCATGAGATTCGTTCAAGAAAAGCCAAACGTGTAGTTATCTTGAATGATAACAAAGAAAACAATGATATTAATAAAAAAAGCAATAATAATCCGGATGAAAGAGACGAAGTGGCTTTGATACGGTATTCCCAACAATCTGATTTCCGTAGAGACATCATCAAAGGTTCCATGCGTGCCCAAAGACGTAAGACAAACATCGGGTCGTTTTTTCAAGCAAATTTGCATTCCCCTCTTTTTTTGGAGAGAATAGACAACCCCCTTTTGTTTTTTGACATCTCCCAAATACAAAAATTAATTTTAAAAAAATGGAAAAAAGCAACACAATTAGAATTAAGAATTCTAGATTATACACAAGAAAAGGCAAAAGAAAGGGAGAAAGAAAAAAAAGAAGAATACAAAAGACAAGAAAAAGTACGAATAGAAATAGCGGAAGCATGGGATAACATTCTATTTGCTCAAATAATAAGAGGATCATTATTAGTAATCCAATCTTTTCTTAGAAAATATATTCTATTACTATCATTGATAATAGTTAAAAATACAGTACGTATACTAGTATTTCAATTTCCAGAATGGTCAGAGGACTTTAAGGATTGGAAGAAAGAAATGCATATTAAATGCACCTATAATGGTGTTCCATTATCAGAAACCGAATTTCCAAAAAACTGGTTAATAAATGGTATTCAAATAAAAATACTATTTCCCTTTTTCTTTAAACCTTGGCACAAATCTAAGGTACAATCTCTTCAAAAAGATCCACGAAAAAACAAAAATGATTTTTGTTTTTTAACAGTTTGGGGAATGGAAACTGACCTTCCTTTTGGTTCTCCCCGAAAACGACAGTCGTTTTTTAACCCCATTTTCAAAGAAATGAAAAAAAAAATTCGAAAATGGAAAAAAAAGTATTTTTTTGGGATACGAATTTTTTTAAAAAAAAAAAAAATTTTTTTAGTTGGATTGAAACAAATATCTGAATTAAACGAAACTAAAAAAGAAAAAGATAGGAGAATTCCTAATCAAATGATTTCTGAATCATCCCTTATCATTCCCATTCAATCTATGGATTTGAAAGATTTTTCATTTACCGAAACTAAAATGAAAGATCTGGCTGATAGAACAAACACAATCATGAATCGGATAAAAAAAATACAAAATAAAAAAGACAATAATAACGAGTTTATAACTAATGACAGAAATAGTAATTGTAATAAAACAAATTCTCTCAATAAATTATTAGTATCAATAAGAAAAAGTTTGAAAAAATTAAAAAAAAGAAATGTACGATTAATACGAAAATCCTATTTGAGAATCAATTTTATTATTCAAAAGATATACATAAAAGTATTTTTATGTATCATTCAATTTTTATGTATCATTCATAAGAATAGTCCGAGAATCACTACACAACTTTTTGAATTATCAAAAAACGAATTTGATAAATTTATTTCCAATAATGAAATAAATAAAGAAAAAATGAATAAAACAAGTGCTATTCACATTATTTGGACTTTCAAAAAACGGTTTTTTGATATTACTAAAAAGAATTCAAAAAATTTGAGCAACTTATCCTACTTTTCACAAGCGTATGTATTTTACCAAATACATAAAACGAAAATTTATAGAGATCTTCTTCAATATAAGGAAACATCTCTTTTTCTTAAGAAAGAAATAAAGGATTATTTAGAAACAGAAGGAATACTTCATTTGGAATTAGGGCATAAAAATCTTTTTAATTACACAATTGTTGAATGGAAAAACTCTTTAAGTAAGTATTATCAATATGAATTATCACGGATTCAATGGTATCGATTAGTACCACACAAATGGCGAAACAGAGTGAATCAAAGATCTATTATGACTGAAAATAAAGATTTTCAAAAAAGTCATTCAGATGAAAAAGACCAATTAATTTTTTACAAAAAATTAATTAATTTTGAATCGAATTCCTTCTCCAATGAAAAATATACTATTAATTTTCAAAAATACTCTAAATATGCACTTTTCTCATATCAATCCATTAATTATGACGATAGAAAGGATTCATATATTTCTGTATCACCATTATGGATAAATAATTCGCAAGAAAGTTGTTATAATTCCAATATATACAACATAAAGAAAAGTGCCTTAGTTGATATGTCAGAGCGTATTATCCCTATATATAATTATATATATAATAATTTCGGACAGAACAAAAATATGACTCTAGATAAATTTCCAGATAAAAAATATTTTGATTGGAAAATTATCTATTTGTGCTTTAGAAAGAAAGGGGATATTCATTCCTGGATCGCTATCGATACCAATATCAACTTCAATAATAATACAAATACTAACACTAAAGTCAATAATTATCCAATAGTTGGTAAAATTGATAAAAAAGACCTTGTTTATCTTCAAATTGATAAAGATCAGAAAATCAAGATTTCAAAAAAAAAAAAAAGCCTTTTTGATTGGATGGGAATGAATGAAGAAATACTAAGGCGTTCGATTTCGAATCTAAAACTTTGGTTCTTTGGCGAATTTGTGCTTCTTTATAATACATATAAAATGAACCCCTGGATAATCCCGGCCAAAAAACTTCTTTTCAATTTAAATGAAACTGTTAGTGAAAATAAAAACATTACTAAAAATCAAAAAGAGAATCCCTTAAAATTATCCAAATTATCCAATGAAAATAAATCTAAATCTATTAAATTAGAAAATAAGAATCAAGACAAAAAAGAATCCCTAGGTAAAAACAATGTTGAATTAAATATACAAAATAAAGAAACTCTTGAATCAATTTTCTCAACTCAAGAAAAAGATATTGAAGAAGATTCTGCAGGCTCAGATAGGAAAAAACGTCAAAAGAGAAAACAATATAAGAGCAACACGGAAGCAGAACTTGATTTTGTCTTAAAAAGGTATTTACGTTTTCAATTGAGATGGAATAATTTTTTAAATCAAAAAATAACAAATAATATTAAAGTATATTGTCTCTTGCTTAGATTGGTAAATCCAAAAGAAATTGCTATATCCTCTATACAAGGTGGAGAAACAAGTCTAGATATTCTGATGATTCAAAAAGATTTTACTCTTAGAGAATTGATGAAAAAAAGAATATTAATTATCGAACCTGTGCGTTTGTCTATAAAAAACGACGATCAATTTTTGATGTATCAAACTCTAAATGTTTCATTGGTTCATAAGAGTGAGTACCAACTTAATCAAAGTTACCGAGAAAAACACTATATTGATCGAAACAATTACACTAATTATATTGTAAGACATCCAAATCAAAGAATAACTGAAAATCGAGATTATGGTTTAGTTATTCCTGAACGTATTTTTTCCACTAAATGGCGTAGGGAATTAATAATTCGAATTTGTTTCAATTCTAGGAATAGAAATCTTACTTCGAACAATTCAGTATTTTGCAATAACGTAAAAAACTATGATCAAGTTTTGGATAAAAGTCAAAATTTTTATAGGGATAAAATTGAACTAATTCAATTTAAATCCTTTCTTTGGCCTACTTACCGATTAGAGGATTTATCTTGTATGAATCGATATTGGTTTGATACCACTAATGGAAGCCGTTTTAGTCTGTTAAGGATATATATGTATATATGTATCCCCCGTTGAAAATTCATGAATGATGCATTTCTCATCTCATATATATCTTTCAGGTCTGTATTTATTATATGAAACCGGGGGTTGTACACATTCCTTGTCTTACATTTCCATTCCAATACGATAAATCAATGCATGTATCCATATCCATTAGATAAATAATTAGATATTCGATTAGATCAAATAGGAATAGGTCAAAAAGATGTTCTCTTTTATCTGTATAAATATCTATTTTTTTTTTTACTTATACTTAATTAAAATGAGAAAATGAATAGGATTATTTTTACTGATCGGTTAAATGGATTTTTTAATTTTAAAAAGGAAAAAAGAGTCGATTTTATCTTATGGTAAAAAATAAAGTTATTTCGGTTATTTCAGAAGAAGAAAATCGGGGATCTATTGAATTTCAAGTCTTTCATTTCACCAATAAAATAAAAAGGCTTACTTCACATTTGGAATTTCACAGAAAAGACTATTTATCGCAGCGGGGTCTACGTAAAATCTTAGGAAAACGACAACGACTGTTGTCTTATTTGTCAAATAAAAAAAGAGTTTCTTATAAAGAATTAATGAATCAACTGGATATTCGGGAATCAAAAACGCGTTAATTTTTTCATTTAAAAAAACAATGAAAATTGTTTATTTTATTTTTATTGAATTTTTTTTTTATCTAGAATTTAGACGAACTTCTTTTTGTTTTAAGCAGTTCATAAAAGAATGAATCGAGGAATAAACTATGAATGGAACAACTAAAAGAAAAGAACATATGATAGTCAATATGGGACCTCATCACCCATCAATGCATGGTGTTCTTCGTCTTATTCTTACTCTAGATGGCGAAGATGTTATTGATTGTGAGCCAATATTGGGTTATCTGCACAGAGGGATGGAAAAAATTGCCGAAAACCGAACAGTTATACAATATTTGCCTTATGTAACACGTTGGGATTATTTAGCTACTATGTTTACAGAAGCAATAACCGTAAATGGACCCGAGCAGATGGTGAATATTCAAGTACCTAAAAGAGCCAGTTATATCAGAGTGATTATGTTAGAATTGAGTCGTATAGCTTCTCATCTGTTATGGCTTGGCCCCTTTATGGCAGATATTGGTGCACAGACTCCCTTTTTCTATATTTTCAGAGAAAGAGAATTAGTATATGATCTATTTGAAGCTGCCACCGGTATGAGAATGATGCACAATTATTTTCGTATCGGAGGAGTAGGGGCCGATCTCCCTTATGGATGGATAGATAAATGTTTGGATTTCTGTGATTATTTTTTAACCGCTGTTTCTGAATACCAAAAACTTATTACGCGAAATCCCATTTTTTTAGAACGAGTTGAGGGTGTAGGTATTATTGGTGCAGAAGAAGCAATAAATTGGGGTTTATCCGGACCGATGTTACGAGCTTGTGGAATTCAATGGGATCTTCGTAAAGTCGATCATTATGAATGTTATGACGAATTCGATTGGGAAATCAATTGGCAAAAAGAAGGAGATTCATTAGCGCGTTATTTAGTCCGAATCAGTGAAATGAAGGAATCTATCAAAATTGTTCAACAGGCCCTCGAAGGAATTCCAGGCGGTCCTTATGAGAATTTAGAAATACGTTGCTTTGATAGAGAACGGGATCCAGAATGGAATGATTTTGACTATCGCTTCATTAGTAAAAAAACCTCTCCTACTTTTGAATTACCGAAGCAAGAGCTTTATGTAAGAGTTGAAGCCCCAAAAGGGGAATTGGGAATTTATTTAATAGGGGATCAGAGTGGTTTTCCTTGGAGATGGAAAATTCGTCCCCCCGGTTTTATCAATTTGCAAATTTTTCCTCAGTTAGTTAAAAGAATGAAATTGGCGGATATTATGACAATACTAGGTAGCATAGATATCATTATGGGAGAAGTTGATCGTTGAAATGATAATTGATACAAGAGAAGTACAAGATATCCACTCTTTTTCTAGATTAGAATCTTTAAAAGAGATCTATGGGATCATAGGGATGCTTTTACCTATTTTGATTCTTGTATTGGGAATCACAATAGGTGTACTTGTAATTGTGTGGTTAGAAAGAGAAATATCCGCCGGAATACAACAACGTATTGGACCGGAATACGCCGGTCCGTTGGGAATTCTTCAAGCGTTAGCAGATGGAACAAAACTTATTTTCAAAGAAAACCTTCTTCCGTCTAGAGGAGATGGTCGTTTATTCATTATCGGACCATCCATAGCAGTTATATCCATTTTCGTAAGTTATTCAGTAATTCCTTTTAGCTATCAACTTGTTTTATCCGATCTCAATATCGGTGTTTTTTTATGGATTGCCTTTTCAAGTATTGTTCCGATTGGACTTCTTATGTCAGGATATGGATCAAACAACAAATATTCCTTTTTAGGTGGTCTACGAGCCGCTGCTCAATCGATTAGTTATGAAATACCGTTGACTCTTTGTGTGTTATCAATATCTCTACGTGCGTGTCGTTATAACCTTTTCTTTAATTCTTTTTTGTAAGTAAAGAAGTTGAATAGGTATCTTCACTTTTTTATTCATCATTCAGGTTAAATTAACTAAATCAGATAGTTATATGAGTGAAAAAAAAAAAACAGCTTCTAAATTAGCAGTAACAAGATTGAGTCTCATCTCCTAAGTACAAGAACGAAAAATAAAGTAAATTTAATATAAGCAAGACTTTTTACCCTTTACCCCATGGATTGGTTGATTAGTGATTAGTCATCCTGGCTTGAAGCGGGCTCAAAAGATCAACCGTATATAGTTTTCACTATTCTTTATATGTATTACTAGAACGGAGGGTTCGACAAAAATGAGTGGATGGTTAGGAACACAAAAATACATAAAAGATTAGTAATAGAAATTTTTATGTCAATTTTCAAAACGAAAATCTTTGGATAACATAAAAAGAACAATAATTGGGGCTTTCAATTTGTAGAAATAATCAAGCAGTACTCCTCACGATTGCAATCCAGAGTATGCTCCTACTCACAGATTAAAAAACGACTATCCGAAACGAAATAATCTTTTCTTGTTTTGAACTCCCTCTTTGAAAGAAGAATAGGAACGAAAATTCATAGAGATCACTAAATAGCCTGCATTATTAAGACACTCATCTAATCTCTTATTTTTTTTCATAATAATCAAAAAAAGATGGCTATTGATATTCATAGAAAGAGTATTTTATTAAAAAGTTATTACTCAACAAAGAAAAATTCAAATTATTAAAGGACGAGATTAATTCATAAGTGCTTTTTGAGTTATTATATCTATATCATTCTGACATACAGAATTCTATCGGTCTAATTTTTGACCTTCCGGCGGGTGTTGATTCTATCTATATTTTGACCCCAAATAAAATCTATCACGATAAAAAATATCAACCCGGTCCTTAGATTTCTTGATGGCCGTCAAGGAGCCGTATGAGGTGAAAATCTCATGTACGGTTCTGGACTAGCGATGGGAACAGTGATGTTCCCACCGACTATTATTATCTAATAGTTCAAGTACAGTTGATATAGTTGAGGCGCAATCCAAATATGGGTTTTTAGGATGGAATTTGTGGCGTCAACCTATAGGGTTTATCATTTTTCTAATTTCTTCCCTAGCAGAATGTGAGAGATTGCCTTTTGATTTACCCGAAGCAGAGGAAGAATTAGTAGCAGGTTATCAAACCGAATATTCGGGTATCAAATTTGGATTATTTTATGTTGCTTCCTATCTCAATCTATTAGTTTCGTCGTTATTTGTAACAATTCTGTACTTGGGTGGTTGGAATATCTTTATTCCGTCCGTATTTTTTTCTGATCGAATTGAAATAAATAAAGTAGGTAGGGTCTTTAGAATGACAATTGGTATTTTTATTACTTTAGCTAAAACTTATTTGTTCGTGTTCATTTCTATCACAACAAGATGGACTCTACCGAGACTAAGAATGGACCAACTATTAAATCTTGGATGGAAATTTCTTTTACCCATTTCTCTTGGTAATTTATTATTAACAACCTCTTCTCAACTCCTTTCACTCTAAACGAAAAAAGAATATGATATTCTATATTTCTCACTTCTCATCAAACAAGAGAAAGAAACAAACATAAGATTATTTATAGATCTTTACAATATGTTCCTGATGGTAACTGGGTTCATAAATTATGGCCAACAAGCAATACGGGCGGCAAGGTACATTGGTCAAGGATTCATCATTACCTTATCCCATGCAAATCGTTTACCTGTAACTATTCAATATCCTTATGAAAAGTTAATTACATCGGAGCGTTTCCGCGGACGAATCCATTTTGAATTTGATAAATGCATAGCTTGTGAAGTATGTGTTCGTGTATGTCCTATAGATCTACCCGTTGTTGATTGGAAATTGGAAACCGGTATGCGAAAAAAACGCTTGCTTAATTACAGTATTGATTTCGGAATTTGTATATTTTGTGGAAATTGCGTTGAGTATTGTCCAACAAATTGTTTATCAATGACTGAAGAATATGAGCTTTCTGCTTATGATCGTCACGAATTGAATTATAATCAAATCGCATTAGGTCGGTTACCGATGTCAGTAATTAACAATTATACAATTCGAACAATTTTGAATTATCCTCAAATAAAAAATGCATTTCATGATTAAAGAGTAATTACTAATTACTATAGTAATGTATAGTCAGGTTCAATTTTATCTAATTGAAAGGAATCGTTCCTTATTTTTTTTTTTTTTTTTGCTCACTAGAACTCGAAATTGCAATTAATTGTTGATTAGTTAGTGAGAAGTGCAAATCCATTTGGATTGAAAATAGAATTTAATAATCTCTCTATTTATTTAGAAATAGTTTCCAGCTAACTTTTCTACTTGGTTTGGCGTAAGGGGGAACAAGATATTGGTATAGTAATTGGACCTAGACGTAATTCAAATCCATTAGAAACACCATTCCATTTTTATTGAATTCAATTAGGAGCATATCATAAAAAAATAAAAAATTTCCTGGTCAGGTCAATAAAATCATGAAAAACATTTCAATTTTTTTATCTTGTATATAGAATGGATTTGCCTGGACCAATACATGATTTTCTTTTAGTTTTTCTGGGATCAGGTCTTGTATTAGGAGGTATAGGAGTGGTATTACTTACCAATCCAATTTATTCGGCTTTTGCATTGGGATTGGTTCTTGTTTGCATATCGTTATTTTATATTTTATCAAACTCTCATTTTGTAGCGGCTGCACAGCTCCTTATTTATGTCGGAGCTATAAACGTTTTAATTTTATTTGCTGTCATGTTCATGAATGGTTCAGAATATTATAAAGATTTCGAACTTTGGACTGTTGGGAATGGGATTACTTCGTTGGTTTGTACAAGTATTTTCATCGCCATAATTACCACGATTCTCGATACGTCTTGGTACGGAATTATTTGGACGACAAAATCAAACCAAATTATCGAACAAGATTTGATAAGGAATAGTCAACAAATTGGAATTCATTTATCAACGGATTTTTTTCTTCCATTTGAACTCATTTCAATAATTCTTTTAGTTGCTTTGATAGGTGCAATTGTTGTTGCCCGTCAATGAAAAATCTTTCTAACTATTAAGAACAATCGAAATTGAAATTTTCTCGCTCTTATCAAATCCATTTAGCTTTCATTTTTGAATTCTATTTCAATATCGATCTTTTTCTTTTTCTATCTTAGAAAAAAAAAGAATATATTCTTTTTTTTTCTACTTGTTCTATTATAGTTAAGCGAAAGCCTTGGTTTATTGTTCATGGCGAAATGATTCAAAATTGATAAGGAGCTGATCAATGATACTCGAACATGCACTTGTTTTGAGTGCCTATTTATTTTCGATTGGTATCTATGGATTGATCACAAGTCGAAATATGGTTAGGGCTCTTATGTGTTTGGAACTTATCCTGAATGCAGTTAATATAAATTTTGTAACATTTTCGGATTTGTTTGATAGTCGACAATTACAAGGAGATATTTTCTCTATTTTTGTTATAGCTATTGCCGCAGCCGAAGCGGCTATTGGGTTAGCTATTGTTTCATCAATTTATCGTAATAGAAAATCAACTCGTATCAATCAATCGAATTTTTTGAATAAATAAGTAATAAGTACTACTAATTTCATTTATTTATAATTTCATTTATTTAAAAAATTCGAATATTCATCAATTATTTAATACTAAATGTAAAAATGTAAGAAATCAAAGTATCTTAGCCAACCCAGGAGTCGCGATCCATAATTCGATTGATTATTAAAATAATGATAAAATCATTGATTCATCTGGTATATAAATATATGATTTATATATAAGTTTACTAAATCGAAGATTTTTGATATTCAAAAAATGAGAGATCCAATGTCACATTCAGTAAAGATTTATGATACATGTATAGGATGTACTCAGTGTGTCCGAGTCTGCCCAACCGATGTATTAGAAATGATTCCTTGGGATGGATGTAAGGCTAAGCAAATTGCTTCTGCTCCACGAACGGAGGACTGTGTTGGTTGTAAGAGATGTGAATCCGCTTGCCCAACGGATTTTTTGAGCGTGAGGGTTTATTTATGGCATGAAACAACTCGAAGCATGGGTCTAGCTTATTAATATAATAAGTTTCAGAAAAAACTACTTTAAACAAACTGAATTTTCAATTTTTTTTTGAAATACAATTGATTTTTTTTATCGACAAAAAAACCCGTTCTTTTTCGAGAACGGGTTTTGGGGTCTAATTCTATCTTGTCTTTACCACGAATTATTTTCCTTGGTTAACAATAATTGTAGGTTTACCAATATTAGCGGGTTCTTTAATTTTCTTTCTACCTCATAGAGGAAATAAGGTAATAAGGTGGTATACCATATCCATTTCGATTTTTGAACTCCTTTTAACGACCTATACATTCTGTTATCATTTCCAATTGACCGATCCATTAAATCAACTAGCAGAGGATTATAAATGTATTAATTTTTTTGATTTTAACTGGAGATTGGGAATAGATGGGCTCTCTATAGGAACCATTTTACTGACGGGATTTATAACCACTTTAGCTACTTTAGCAGCCTGGCCGGTTACTCGGGATTCCCGATTGTTCCATTTCCTGATGTTAGCAATGTACAGCGGTCAAATAGGATCATTTTCTTCTCACGATCTTTTACTTTTTTTTCTCATGTGGGAGTTCGAATTAATTCCCGTTTATTTACTTCTATTGATATGGGGAGGACAGAAACGTCTGTATTCAGCTACAAAATTCATTTTATACACTGCGGGGGGGTCTATTTTTCTATTAATAGGCGTTTTTGGTATTGGCTTATATGGTTCGAATGAACCAACATTCAATTTTGAAATATTAGCTAACCAATCGTATCCTGTAGCACTAGAATTACTATTTTATACTGGATTTTTTATTGCTTTTGCAGTCAAATTACCGATCATACCCTTACATACATGGTTACCAGACACCCACGGGGAGGCACATTCCAGTACTTGTATGCTTCTAGCTGGAATTTTATTAAAAATGGGAGCATATGGTTTGGTTCGGATCAATATGCAATTATTCCCCCATGCTCATTCTATATTTTCTCCCTGGTTGATTATAGTAGGTGCAATACAAATAATCTATGCAGCTTCAACATCTCCTGGTCAACGTAATTTAAAAAAAAGAATAGCATATTCCTCTGTATCTCATATGGGGTTCATAATTATCGGAATTGGAGCGATAACCGATACGGGGCTCAATGGAGCCCTTTTACAAATGATTTCTCACGGATTTATTGGTGCTGCTCTTTTTTTCTTGGCAGGAATGACGTATGATAGAATACGTCTTGTTTATCTCGACAACATGGGTGGAATGGCGATTTTCCTTCCAAAAATATTCACACTGTTCAGTATCTTATCAATGGCTTCCCTTGCATTACCCGGCATGAGTGGTTTTGTTGCCGAATTGATAGTCTTTTTTGGAATAATTACCAGCCAACAATATTTTTTAATTCCAAAAATACTAATTACTCTTCTAATGGCAATTGGAATGATATTAACTCCTATTTATTTATTATCGATGTTACGTCAAATGTTCTATGGATACAAGATTTTGAATGTGCAAAACTCTTATTTTTTTGATTCTGGGCCGAGAGAATTATTTATTTTAATCTCTATTCTTCTCCCAATAATAGGTATTGGTATTTATCCGGATTTCATTCTCTCACTCTCAGTTGAGAAGGTCGAAGCTATTATATCTACATATTTTTATCGATCGTTTTCATGAATAAAACAAGAAAAAATTAAGAATCCTATTCTTTCTTTTTCGTTTTCCAATTTTACAATGAAAAATAAAAATTAACTAAAGTCAAAATGAATTGAAATTTTGACTAGATGGATTTCTTTTTGTGAGAACCTTTTGAATCAATTAGTGTAGTGATTCAAATGGTTCTCGACATCTTCCCTGAAGTATGGAGTTTTTTTTTCTTATTTATATTCTTTAACTTAATATTTACTAATTAAGTATTTAAAATTTTTATTTTATTATCATTTTTTTGAAAATGTTTTATGTTTCTATTTGTAGGAATCTTTTTCAATTTGATTTCATGTTAATGAAAATTAAAGGAACCATAACTATGTAACCCTATTCCTAATAAATTGACCCAAAAATAGCATATCCAAATTATAAGAAAGCCCATAGAAGACACAATCGCGCAATTTAGACTTTTGAACTTTTTTTTATTTGTTCGAGTATGTAAATAAATTGCAAATATAATCCAAGTAATAAATGACCAAGTTTCTTTTGGGTCCCAATTCCAATATGATCCCCATGCCTCATTAGCCCATACTGATCCTGAAAGAATCCCGATGTTTAAAAAGATAAACCCTAGACTAATAATACGATAACTCCACTGATCTAATTGTTGAATTAGTTGAACTCTGTAATAATTTCTCGCAGAACAAGAGAAGTTGTTTATTAAAACATTCCGCTTTTCATCCATATATTGGATCTTGTTAAATGAAAATGACTCGTTTACGAAATTTTTTAAAATCTTTTGAAATGAAAATGAAATGACTAAAAGAGCTACTGATAATAATGATCCGCATAAAAGAGCTGCATAGCCCAATATCATCATACTTACGTGCATCATTAACCACTGGGATTGAAGCGCGGGTACTAATATTACAGATTGATGTATTTCGGTTAAAAGACCTGAAGTGGTAAAGCCGTGTAGAAAAATTGTACTTGGCGAGGTTATTGCGCTTAAATAATTGGTATGTTTTTTAAAATATGGAACGATAGAAATAAGGGAGAAACTCCATGAAAGAAAAATGAATGATTCATATAAATCACTTAATGGGAAATGCCCCGAATAAATCCAACGAGTGATTAATAATCCCGTTATACAGAAAAAAGTAGCTATAATGCCTTTTTCTGACGAATAATATAGTCCTACGATTTCATCAACGGATAAAATTATAAAAAAAATTGTAATTACAATTGAAACGATCGAAAATGATATATGAGTTAATATATGTTCTAAGGTGGAAAATATCATAAAAATTCTCAAATAAAAAAAGTATAGAAAATGATACGGAATCCAATCTGGAATTGCATTTATTATATATAGAACTTATTGTCTTTCTTTTCGAAGATAGCCTGCCGCCACTCGGACTCGAACCGAGATGCTCTAGCACTGCTTCCTAAGAGCAGCGTGTCTACCGATTTCACCATAGCGGCGTACGCCAAATAATAATAAGCTTTTTTTATTTAGTTGTCGAGATTGAAATTCAAAAAGTTAATTAAATTAATGACAAAAAATTCCTTTCGTTTTACTCCATATTGAAACATTCCAAAATATGACCATAATTCAATTCTTATTTAGTAATTCAATTATTAATTAATTCAATTATTAAAATGGCTATTCGAAATTCAAGTAGCTTGATGGGGAAAATAAGAATCCCCATCGGGAAAGACTACAATAAAAAAAAAATACCATTTTTTTTTTTTATTTATTATAAGTTTGATTATTGGATTGTTGCACAAAAAAACTTTTTGAATTATCCGTAGAAATAGATTTCGCTAATGAAAAAGCCTTCAATGCTGTAAAATAGGCTTTTATTTTCCAAATATTCTTACGAATATGTTTTTTTGATATAGAAGTACGTTTTTTTGGAACTGCCATGAAAAAATAAATTTGAAAAAATTATTTTTTTATCTAGTTGAATGTGAAAGACATTTATTGTTCAAACAATTTCATTTATTTTTCAATTTTTTTTTTAATCTTGATTCCATTCAATCCAACTAAATATCTGACAAGACACAAAAGAGAAATAACGAAGTTTTTATATATCTATGTTTATTTTTGTCGTGTTTTCTATTTATATCCGTATCAAAATAGAATCAAAGGTGAAAAAAGGAATCCTTGCTCATTGATTTTGATCCATCGTAGGTATCGAAAGAAAAATGTCGGATATTCTAATAGTCCTTTCGACAATTCTAAAAAAATTCCATGTGTTTTATATTATTTATATTAATGGAAAACAAAAGGAATGTATAAAATACTCTGTGTATATTTGTTGTATGGAATTATCAATTTTTCGTCTACGGATAGAAAAAATTATCGTAATACCTAATGGTAATTGAATTGTTTTATATCTTTAGTAAGTAGAAAGATCTTCGTTATAACTTAGCTAATTTATTTAGATTTAGTTAGATAAGTTATTATAGATAACTAAAAATAGTTAGTTATTTATAGTAATAAAATAGAGTAATAAAAGTTTATTATTTTTTTTTTAGTCAAATTTTGACTAAAATTCTAATAAAAATAAAATATAAAAGTAAATTAAAAAAAATAGAAAATACATAAAAGATATATAGAAAATAAAATATATATATATTAATATAAAGAAAAAATAGTATTAGTATTTTTAGTTAATTTTTTATTTCATTTTCGATTGCACTATTAGCCTGATCCTATTTATTCTAACTTCCTTCTTCCTCTGAATATTCGAAGGAGTTGAGAAAGAATAATTCAGAATAAAATAAGAATAAAAGATAAAAGGTTTTTTTATGGACTATACATATCCCTATTCATGGATTATACCTCTCATTCCACTTCCCATTCCTATGTTAATAGGAGTTGGACTTATCGTTTTTCCAATGGCAACAAAAAATCTTCGACGTATGTGGTCCTTTCCTAATATCTTTCTACTAAATGTAGTTATGCTCCTTTCGGTCTATCTATCTATTCAGCAAATAAATAAAAGTTCTATCTATCAATATGTATGGTCTTGGACAATTAATAATGATTTTTCTTTAGACTTCGGTTACTTAATAGATTCGCTTGCTTCGATTATGGTAATATTAATTAGTACGGTTGGAATTCTGGTTCTTTTTTATAGTGACAATTATATGTATCATGATCAGGGATATTTGAGATTTTTTTCTTATATGAGTTTTTTCACTACCTCCATGTTGGGATTAGTTACTAGTGTGAATTTGATACAAATTTATATTTTTTGGGAATTAGTTGGAATGTGTTCTTATCTATTAATAGGTTTTTGGTTCACACGACCTATTGCGGCGAATGCTTGTCAAAAAGCCTTTGTAACGAATCGTGTAGGTGATTTTGGTTTATTATTAGGGATTTTGGGACTTTATGCTATAACGGGTAGTTTCGAATTTAGAGATTTATTCGAAATAGTAAATAAATTAGTTTCTAATAATGAGGTAAATTTTGTATTTCTTACTTTGTGTGCCTTGCTTTTATTTACAGGTGCAGTTGCCAAGTCTTCTCAATTCCCCCTTCACGTATGGTTACCCGATGCCATGGAAGGTCCCACTCCTATTTCGGCTCTTATACATGCCGCTACTATGGTCGCAGCAGGTATTTTTCTTGTAGCTCGCCTCCTTCCTCTTTTTATAATTATACCTCATATAATGAATTTGATTTCTTTGATAGGTATAGTAACACTACTATTCGGAGCTACTTTATCCCTTGCTCAAAAAGATATTAAAAGAAGTTTGGCGTATTCTACGATGTCCCAACTGGGTTATATGATGTTAGCTTTAGGAATGGGATCGTATCAGGCGGCTTTATTTCATTTGATTACTCATGCTTATTCGAAAGCATTATTGTTTTTAGGATCCGGATCTATTATTCATTCAATGGAAGCTATTGTTGGATATTCTCCCGATAAAAGTCAGAATATGGTTCTTATGGGAGGGTTGAAAAAGCATGTACCAATTACAAAAACTGCTTTTTTAATAGGTACGCTTTCTCTTTGTGGTATTCCACCTCTCGCTTGTTTTTGGTCCAAAGACCAAATTCTTAACGATAGTTGGTTGTATTCTCCGGTTTTTGCAATTATAGCTTGTTTCACAGCAGGATTAACCGCATTTTATATGTTTCGAATCTATTTACTGACTTTTGAGGGACATTTAAACGTTCATTTTAAGAATTATAGTGGTCAAAAAAGTGGTTCCTGCTATTCAATATCTCCATGGGGAAAAGAAATTCAAAAAAACAAGTTTTCTTTATTATTATCAATAAATAATAATGAAAAGGGGATTTTATTTTTTTTCAATACAACCTATCGAATTTTTGATAATGGAAAAAAAATGCTACGCCCTTTTATTAGTATTGCTTGTTTTGGAATTCAAAATACGTTTTTTTATCCCCCCGAATCGGACAGTACTATGCTATTTTCCATGTCTATATTAGTACTATTTACTTGTCTTGTTGGAATTATAGGAATTCCTTATAATCAAAGTGGAATTTATTTTGATCTATTATCAAATTTGTTGAATCCGTCTATAAACCTTTTACATCCGAATCAAAATAATTTTATAGATTGGTATGAATTTTTTATAAATGGAATTTTTTCAGTCAGTCCAGCCTTTTTTGGTATATTTGTAGCGTTTTTTTCATATAAGCCCATTTATTCATCTTTCAAAAATTTAAACTTACAAAATTCATTTGTTAAAGGTAGTAATAATAATACTACAGCTCTCTGGGAAAAAATAATTAATCTCATTTATGATTGGTCATATAATCGTGGTTACATAGATTTTTTTTACCGAATATCTTTGGCTGGGGGTCTAAGAAGATTTGCTGAACTAACTCGTTTTTTTGATCGACGAGGAATTGATAGAATTCCAAACGCTTTTGGCCTTATAAGTTTCTTTGGTGGAGAGGGCATTCAATATTTAGGAACAGGTCGGATTTCGTCTTATCTCTTAGTCTATTTAGGCTTTGTCTTAGTGTTAATCTTTTTACTTTTTTACTTATTTCTTTTAGTCTTTTAGACTCTGGATTGACATTTTGGATGAAGATGAATTTGCAAATATTGATTTGATCTTCGAAGACAATTCTTCCTTGTTGGATTTTTAATTCCATTTTTGAAAACGGAAAAAAATGATTTTTTTTTTCTGTTGATAATGAATTTTGATCAAATGTATCTATTTTCTCTT